TTCAACATCCTATTTCTTTGAGTTACTGGGTCGGTATTGCACATAAAAAAGATTCCCTTTATAATCCATCGACGTGACAAGTTACGTTTCGTTCTCTTTATGATGATATATGATGATAAATGACCTACTTAACTCAGTGGTTAGAGTGTTGCTTTCATACGGCAGGAGTCATTGGTTCAAATCCAATAGTAGGTAGAACTTATTCTATATCAGAATCCATAGTATTTAAATCCATAGTATTTAATAAGTTTTTCTACTCATATTATTTTCTTTTTATTGATTTTTTATCTTTTCCATTTCATTTCTCTATTTCATTTTTGAATTGAAAAAATGGAAAATTTCCGTTGTATTAGAATCGGATTCTATATTATGATTATGATTCTATTCAATTAGCAGAGAATCAAAAGAACTTCCGTATATACGGAAGTTCTTTTGATTCTCTGCTAATTAGTTATAGTTACGAAATCGCGTTGATGGCCTCTACTCGTGCCCTAGCTCGTCTGAGAGCTAGATTTGCCTCAATTATTTGTCTCTTGCCCTCAGCTTTTCTCAAGCTAGCTTTTGCTATTTCAAGAGTTTGCTGAGCTTCTTGTGGATCAATGTCACTACCCTTCTCCGCATCATTTACTAAAACAGTGATCTCATTATTGCCTATTCTAGCACAACCCCCCATCAGAGCTATCTTTAACCATTGGTCGTTAAGGCGTATTCTCAAAATACCGATATCGACGGCTGTGGCAATAGGCGTGTGATTTGGTAATATGCCAATTTGCCCACTATTTGTGGATAAAATGATTTCTTTCACTTCTGAATCCCAAACAATTCGATTCGGGGTCAGTACACAAAGATTTAAGATCATTTCTTTAAGTTGTTCTCCATTTCTAAGTTCATAGCCTTCGCAGTAGCTTCATCAATATTACCTACTAAATAAAAGGCCTGCTCGGGAAGACTATCTAATTCTCCGGAAAGGATCAATTGAAACCCTCTAATTGTTTCTGCTAAACCGACATATTTTCCCGGAGAACCGGTAAAGACTTCGGCTACGAAAAAGGGTTGTGATAAGAAACGCTCAATTTTTCGTGCTCTTGCTACAGTTAAGCGATCCTCTTCGGATAATTCATCCAACCCAAGGATAGCTATAATGTCCTGAAGTTCTTTGTAACGTTGTAAAGTTTGCTTAACGCTTTGCGCAGTTTTATAATGTTCGCTACCAACAATCTGAGGTTGTAGCATAGTTGACGTTGAATCTAAAGGATCTACTGCCGGATAGATACCTTTAGCAGCCAATCCTCTTGATAATACAGTAGTAGCATCTAAATGTGCAAATGTCGTGGCAGGAGCAGGGTCAGTCAAATCGTCCGCAGGTACATAAACCGCTTGAATAGAAGTTATAGACCCCGTTTTGGTAGAAGTAATTCTTTCTTGTAAAGAACCCATTTCGGTACTAAGAGTGGGTTGATAACCCACAGCAGAAGGCATTCTACCCAATAAGGCGGATACTTCAGATCCTGCTTGGACGAAACGGAAGATATTGTCGATAAATAGAAGTACGTCTTGTTTATTAACATCTCGGAAATATTCCGCCATAGATAAGGCGGTCAAACCAACTCTCATACGAGCTCCCGGCGGTTCATTCATCTGACCATAGACTAGGGCAACTTTTGATTCTGTAATATTTTTTTCATTAATTACTCCAGATTCTTTCATTTCCATGTAAAGATCATTTCCTTCACGAGTACGTTCACCTACTCCGCCAAATACGGATACACCCCCATGAGCTTTCGCAATATTGTTGATTAATTCCATAATGAGTACTGTTTTACCTACCCCAGCTCCTCCGAAAAGCCCGATTTTTCCTCCACGGCGATAAGGGGCTAAAAGATCTACGACTTTAATTCCTGTTTCAAAAATAGATAATTTTGTATCTAACTGTATAAAGGCAGGCGCAGATCTATGAATAGGGGATGTTGTGCGAGTATCTACAGGACCTAATTCGTCAATGGGTTCTCCAAGCACATTGAAAATTCGGCCTAGAGTTGCCCCGCCGACTGGAACACTTAGAGGAGCTCCTGTGTCAATCACTTCCATTCCTCGCGTTAACCCCTCTGTAGCACTCATAGCTACAGCTCGAACTCGATTATTTCCTAATAATTGCTGTACTTCACAAGTTACATTACTTTGTTGGCCGATACTATCTCGACCCTTAATTACCAAAGCGTTGTAAATATTAGGCATCTTCCCCGGAGGAAAAGCTACATCTAGCACTGGGCCAATGATTTGAGCGATATGCCCTAGGTTCGTTTTTTCAAGTGCGGAAACTTCAGGACCAGAAGCAGTAGGATGGATTTTCATAATAATGGAAACTCTAAGACCAGAAGCAGTAAGATTGATTCTCATAATCATAATAATATAATAATAAATAAAAATAAAATATGTCGAATTTTTTTTTTCGAAAATTTGCGAGTCCAAAAGAAATCTTCAATAGCAAGTAACAAGTTGA